AAGCGGATCCATATAAAATATATGCTATGAATAGTCCGAAAATTGCTATACTTACCGAAAAAATTGCATTTGTAAAAAATTCATTCAAATTTACAGAATAATTAGAACTTGAATGTAAAAGATTTGTTGATGGGGTTAACCACTTCGATAATATATCAAAATCTATTACTCCTTGATCAAAAGAAATTCCTATTGATCCAACCAACAAAGTAAATAGTACTAATACAAGAAGAGGAAATAGCATAGTATTGTCCGATTCGTGAGGATACATGGAAGTGTATTTATTTCCAAAGTAAGTACTAAAGTATCGTATCCTATTTCTTACATTATTATCAATTTTTGATCTTTCTTTTGCAAAAAAAGAAACCTTTTTATTCATTGTTGATAAAAGTAAATTTGGATTGACTCCTCTTGGAGTTCCTTTTCCCCATAGAGATATGGAATAGAAGGAACCATTTTTTGTGCTACTGTAATTTTGAAAATGAACGCGGAAATACCCATCAAAGGTAAGTAAATATACCCGAAACATATAAAATGCGGTTAATCCTGCTGTGAAATAAGCTATTACTGCGAAAATTGGTGAATACAACCAACTATCATTAAGAATGTCATCTTTGGACCAAAAACAAGCAAGAGGTGGAATACCACAAAGAGAAAGTGTACCCAATAAAAAAGTAGTTCTTGTAATTGGAACATATCTTGTTAAACCACCCATAAGAACCATATTCTGACTTTTATCTGGTGAATATCCAACAATAGGTTCCATTGAATGAATAATAGATCCGGATCCCAAAAACAATAAAGCTTTTGAATAGGCATGAGTGATCAAATGGAATAAAGCAGCTCGATAAGAACCTATACCTAGAGCTAACATAATATAACCCAATTGAGACATTGTGGAATAGGCTAAGCTTTTTTTAATGTCTCTTTGAGCAAGGGCCAAAGTAGCCCCTAATAATAGTGTTATTACACCTATTAAAGAAATGAAATTCATTATATAAGGTATGACTATGAAAAGAGGAAGAAGCCGAGCTACAAGAAAAATTCCTGCTGCTACCATAGTAGCAGCGTGTATAAGAGCCGAAATAGGAGTGGGTCCTTCCATAGCATCAGGTAACCATACGTGAAGGGGGAATTGTGCGGATTTAGCAACTGCACCGACGAATAATAAAGAAGCACACAAGGTAGCAAATAAAGAATTGACCCCATTATTTTGGATTAAGTTATTAGTTATTTCGAGCAAATACCGAAATTCTAAACTACCTGTTATCCAATAAAAACCTAAGATTCCTAACAATAAACCAAAATCCCCTACACGATTAGTTACAAAAGCTTTTTGACAAGCACTTGCTGCAATTGGTCGTGTGAACCAAAACCCTATTAATAAATAAGAACACATTCCCACAAGTTCCCAAAAAATATAAATTTGTATCAAATTTGAACTAGTAACTAATCCCAGCATAGAAGTATTAAAAAAACTCATATAAGCAAAAAATCTCAAATATCCTTGATCGTGATACATATACTTGTCACTATAAATAAGAACCATGATTCCAACAGTAGTAATTAGTATTGACATAATAGAAGTAAGTGGATCGATCAAGTATCCAAACTCTAAGGAAAAATCATTATTGATGGTCCAAGACCATAGATATTGATAGATAAAACTTCCATTTATTTGTTGAATAGACAGATTGGCTGAAAACACCATAGCTATACTTAAGAGTAAAACACTAGGAAAAGCCCACATGCGACGAATATTTTTTGTTGCTGTCGGAATAAGTAGAAGTCCAAATCCTATTGACATAGTAACTGGAAGTGGAAGAAAAGGTATTATCCACGCATATTGATATGTATGTTCCATAAGAAAATAAACTCTTTTTTCTTATAATTACAAATTGTTCTCGATTCACCAATTCTTATCTTTTTTATCCTTTTAGAAAGGAACAATAATAAAAGAAAAAAAAAGATATGAAAAAAAGTCAAATATTGAGATTCTTAATTATTCTGATTTTTTTTTGTGATTAATAAACATATTTATTATACTATAATAGTATAATAAATATATTATATAGTATACTATATATAGTAAGGAAAAAGAGTTAGACCAAAAAAAGAGTACTTTTTTTATTCAAATATGGATCATAGTATCTATATTCGAATTAAAAAAAATACCTAGGTATTCTAGTTCATTTTGGGAAGGGAGTAATTACCTAACTTGTTGTGTAACTGATTGATTGGATTGAAACCCAATAAAAAAAACTTATGTTTATCAGAAATCTTATGATACTCCTTACTTTGAATTATGGACATAGCACTCTGGACTTAATCAATTTTTATTTTCCCTTATTTTCTTCCATTTTTTTTCCCTCATGTCATTTATATATGTGATGTGTGATGTGCGCGCATACGTATATGTGATATATATATATCACATATACATGTATATATAAATATATTTGTATTATATATATTTGTATGTTTATTATATATTTATATGTTAAAGTAAAAAAACAATGTATATTAAAAAGAGTATATTAAAAAAATTATCCACATACACGAAATAAGTATAGATAATAACTAAAAAGAACGATCTATTTTGAAGAATACATGTCTTTCACATACAACGATAAAAGGAGGAACCCCCCTTTTTGA